GCTCACGTAGCTTAAAATAAAGCATAGCACTGAAGATGCTAAGATGGGCCCTAGAAAGCCCCGTCTGCACAAAGGCTTGGTCCTGACTTTACCATCAGCTTTAGCCCAATTTACACATGCAAGTCTCCGCGAACCCGTGAGAATGCCCTCAATCCCCCACCCGGGGACGAGGAGCAGGCATCAGGCACAAATTTTAGCCCAAGACGCCTTGCCACGCCACACCCCCAAGGGAATTCAGCAGTGATAAATATTAAGCCATAAGTGAAAACTTGACTTAGTCAGGGATAAGAGGGCCGGTAAAACTCGTGCCAGCCACCGCGGTTATACGAGAGGCCCCAGTTGATAGGCACGGCGTAAAGGGTGGTTAGGGTTTAGTAAAAATAAAGCCAAAAGACCTCTTGGCTGTCATACGCCCCTGAGTCTCCGAAGCCCACATACGAAGGTAGCTTTAATACTGTATTCACCTGACCCCACGAAAGCTGAGAAACAAACTGGGATTAGATACCCCACTATGCTCAGCCATAAACTTAGGCGTTATTTTACAATTAACGCCCGCCAGGGTACTACGAGCATTAGCTTAAAACCCAAAGGACTTGGCGGTGCCTTAGACCCCCCTAGAGGAGCCTGTTCTAGAACCGATAACCCCCGTTAAACCTCACCACTTCTGGCCATCCCCGCCTATATACCGCCGTCGTCAGCTTACCCTGTGAAGGATAAATAGTAAGCAAAATGAATATAATCCAAAACGTCAGGTCGAGGTGTAGCGAACGAAGTGGGAAGAAATGGGCTACATTTTCTTTAATAAGAATATTACGGACAACACTATGAAAACTTAGTGCTTAAAGGAGGATTTAGTAGTAAAAAGGAAATAGAGTGTCCTTTTGAACCTGGCTCTGAGGCGCGTACACACCGCCCGTCACTCTCCCCGCCAATAGCAACAAGTGTTAATAACATATAAGCACAAATAAGGGGAGGCAAGTCGTAACATGGTAAGTGTACCGGAAGGTGCACTTGGATCAAACCAGGGCGTGGCTGAGATAGTTAAGCATCTCCCTTACACCGAGAAGACATCCATGCAAATTGGATCGCCCTGAGCTAAATAGCTAGCTTAAACATCACATTAAATTGACAATATAAATAAAGTAGTAAAACCTAAAATTATTAATTAAACCATTTTTCCACCTTAGTACGGGAGACGAAAAAGGTTCTGTAAGCAATAGAAAAAGTACCGCAAGGGAATGCTGAAAGAGCAATGAAACAAGTCATTTAAGCATAAAGAAGCAGAGACTAAAACTCGTACCTTTTGCATCATGATTTAGCAAGCATACAACAGGCAGAGAGACCTTTAGTCTGTTACCCCGAAACCAAGTGAGCTACCCCGGGACAGCCTTATAAGGGCCAACCCGTCTCTGTGGCAAAAGCGTGGGAAGAGCCCCGGGTAGAGGTGACAGACCTACCGAACTTGGTGATAGCTGGTTGCTTAAGAAATGAATAGAAGTTCAGCCTCGTGCCCCTTTAATTAAATAAGTAATATCTGATTTAAAAATATAAGAGAAACATGAGAGTTAGCTGAAGGGGGTACAGCCCCTTCAATTAAGGATACAACTTTACCAGGAGGATAGGGATTATAATTATAAAGATTTATTGCTTCAGTGGGCCTAAAAGCAGCCACCTGCACAGAAAGCGTTAAAGCTCAAGCACTACAAAATTTATTATCCCAATAAAATATCCCACTCCCCTAAATATATTAAGCCGTTCCACGATATCATGGAAAAGATTATGCTAAAATGAGTAACAAGAGATAATATTTCTCTCCAAGCATAAGTGTAAGCCAGCCCGGATAAGCCGCTGGCAATTAACGAACCCAATAAAAGAGGGCAGTGTAACTAATAAAAAACACAAGAAAATTATACAACCCCCAATCGTTAACCCCACACTGGAATGCCCAAAGGAAAGACTAAAAGGAAGGGAAGGAACTCGGCAAACACAAGCCTCGCCTGTTTACCAAAAACATCGCCTCCTGCAAAACTCAAAGTATAGGAGGTCCAGCCTGCCCAGTGACCACAAGTTCAACGGCCGCGGTATTTTGACCGTGCAAAGGTAGCGCAATCACTTGTCTTTTAAATGAAGACCTGTATGAATGGCTAAACGAGGGCTTAGCTGTCTCCCCTTCCGAGTCAGTGAAATTGATCTGCCCGTGCAGAAGCGGACATAAAAATACAAGACGAGAAGACCCTTTGGAGCTTAAGGTTCAAGCCCAACCGCATCAAACAACTTTCTTAATAAGAACTAAACCTTAGCGGATAATGGAGCTTTACCTTCGGTTGGGGCGACCACGGAGAAAAATATATCCTCCAAGTGGATTGGGTAATAAACCTAAAACTAAGAAAGACATTTCTAAGTCACAGAAAATCTGACCAACAATGATCCGGCCTATAGGCCGATCAACGGACCAAGTTACCCTAGGGATAACAGCGCAATCCTCTCCCCAGAGTCCATATCGACGAGGGGGTTTACGACCTCGATGTTGGATCAGGACATCCTAATGGTGCAGCCGCTATTAAGGGTTCGTTTGTTCAACGATTAAAGTCCTACGTGATCTGAGTTCAGACCGGAGCAATCCAGGTCAGTTTCTATCTGTAAATGTCACTTTTCCTAGTACGAAAGGACCGGAAAAGAAAGGCCCATGCTAAAAGTATGCCTTACCCTTAATTAATGAAGACAACTAAATTAAACAAATGGAGGACCTTCAATCTAGGCAAAGATAAAGCCATACTAAGATGGCAGAGCATGGTAATTGCAAAAGGCCTAAGCCCTTTCAGCCAGAGGTTCAAATCCTCTTCTTAGTTTATGCTAAACACTCTCTTAATCCACTTAATCAACCCTCTCGCGTACATCATTCCTGTTCTCCTAGCGGTAGCATTCCTCACACTAATTGAACGAAAAGTCCTAGGTTATATACAACTACGTAAAGGCCCAAATATTGTTGGGCCCTATGGCCTCCTTCAACCAATTGCAGATGGGGTAAAATTATTTATTAAAGAGCCCATCCGCCCATCTTCATCATCCCCCTTTCTATTTCTAGCCACCCCCATACTTGCACTTACATTAGCCATAACACTATGAGCCCCAATTCCCATACCTCACCCCGTCATAGACCTCAACCTAGGTATCTTATTTATTCTAGCCCTCTCTAGCCTTGCCGTATACTCAATTCTTGGGTCAGGCTGAGCCTCAAACTCAAAATATGCATTAATTGGTGCCCTACGGGCTGTAGCCCAAACAATCTCCTATGAAGTAAGCCTGGGATTAATCCTTCTCTCAGTGGTGATTTTCTCAGGTGGTTATACACTACAAACATTTAACATCACACAAGAAGGCATCTGACTCCTTATTCCATCCTGACCACTAGCAGCAATATGATATATCTCAACTTTAGCAGAGACTAACCGAGCCCCTTTTGACCTAACTGAAGGTGAATCCGAATTAGTATCAGGATTTAATGTAGAGTATGCAGGAGGACCTTTCGCCCTATTCTTCCTAGCTGAATATGCTAACATTTTGTTAATAAATACTCTGTCAGCCGTCCTCTTTCTTGGCGCCTCACATATTCCAACCTTTCCCGAATTAACAACAATTAATTTAATAACCAAAGCCGCACTTCTTTCAATAGTATTTTTATGAGTTCGAGCCTCATATCCACGATTCCGCTATGACCAGTTAATACACCTGGTATGAAAAAACTTCTTACCCCTGACCTTGGCCTTAGTCCTATGACACACTGCCCTCCCAATTGCATTTGCAGGCCTCCCCCCACAACTCTAACAAACAGGAACCGTGCCTGAATGCCCAAGGACCACTTTGATAGAGTGGCTTATGAGGGTTAAAGCCCCTCCAGTTCCTAGAAAGAAGGGAATCGAACCCATACTCAGGAGATCAAAACTCCTGGTGCTTCCTCTACACCACTTTCTACGATAAGGTCAGCTAATTAAGCTTTCGGGCCCATACCCCGAATATGATGGTTAAAATCCCTCCCCTATCAATGAACCCTTATGTACTAGTTATCTTATTGTCCAGCCTAGGACTAGGAACCACATTAACCTTCGCAAGCTCCCACTGACTGCTAGCCTGGATGGGATTAGAAATTAATACCCTAGCAATTATTCCCCTCATAGCACAGCAGCATCACCCACGAGCAGTTGAAGCTACTATCAAATATTTCCTTACACAAGCAACAGCCGCAGCCATAATTTTATTTGCAGCCACAACAAATGCATGAATAATAGGAGAATGAGACATTAACAATTTATCCCACCCATTAGCCTCGACCTTGGTAATCATAGCACTAGCACTAAAAATTGGCTTAGCCCCTCTACACTTCTGATTACCGGAAGTCCTTCAAGGCCTAAGCCTAACAACAGGTCTAATCCTATCAACGTGACAAAAACTAGCACCATTCGCATTAATTATTCAAGTAGCCCCCACAATTGACCCCTACCTCCTCTCTTCATTAGGTCTTTTATCCACCCTTATTGGGGGATGAGGCGGCCTAAACCAAGTTCAATTACGAAAAATCCTAGCTTATTCCTCCATTGCACATATGGGCTGAATAATTATTGTTCTACAATTTGCCCCCCAACTAACCCTCCTAGCGCTAGGGACATATATTTTTATAACTACTACAGCATTCCTCTCATTTAAAATATCATCAGCCACTAAAATTAATACACTTTCTTTAGCATGAGCAAAAACACCAACTCTTATAGCTACGACAGCCTTAGCCCTTCTCTCCCTAGGAGGACTCCCCCCACTAACTGGGTTTATACCCAAATGATTAATTTTACAAGAACTGGCAAAGCAAGAACTACCCCTCACAGCAACAGTCATAGCCCTAATAGCCCTATTAAGCTTATATTTTTACCTACGCCTGTGTTATGCAATAGCCTTAACAATTTCACCCGCCACAATTAATTCCATAATACCCTGACGAAGCTCCAACACTCAATCAACTCTTATTTTAGCCCTATCCACTACAATTACCCTAGGCCTTCTTCCAATCACCCCCGCCATCATAGCATTAATTACCTAGGGGCTTAGGATAACTTAGACCAAGAGCCTTCAAAGCTCTAAGCAGGAGTTAAAATCTCCTAGCCCCTGATAAGACTTGCGGGACTCTATCCCACATCTTCTGAATGCAAATCAGACACTTTAATTAAGCTAAAGCCTTTCTAGATGAGAAGGCCTCGATCCTACAAACTCTTAGTTAACAGCTAAGCGCCCAAACCAGCGAGCATTCATCTACTTTCCCGCCGTCGGGCGAGCAAGGCGGGAAAGCCCCGGCAGACGTTAGTCTGCGTCTTTGGATTTGCAATCCAATGTGTTCTCCACCACGGGGCTTGATAGGAAGAGGACTTAAACCTCTATCTACGGGGCTACAACCCGCCACCTAACTTCGGCCATCCTACCTGTGGCAATCACGCGCTGACTTTTCTCTACTAATCACAAAGATATTGGCACCCTTTACCTTGTATTCGGTGCCTGGGCCGGAATGGTTGGAACTGCTCTCAGCCTCCTCATTCGTGCTGAACTTAGTCAACCCGGGTCCCTCCTCGGAAATGATCAAATTTATAATGTTATTGTTACTGCACATGCCTTTGTCATGATTTTCTTTATAGTAATGCCAATTCTTATTGGTGGATTTGGTAATTGACTTGTTCCTTTAATGATTGGAGCACCAGACATGGCATTTCCACGTATAAATAACATAAGCTTCTGACTCTTACCACCCTCATTCCTCCTCTTGCTAGCATCTTCTGGCGTTGAAGCTGGGGCCGGAACAGGTTGAACCGTCTACCCACCTCTAGCTGGCAACCTCGCCCATGCGGGTGCATCTGTAGACCTCACCATCTTCTCCTTACATTTAGCAGGGGTTTCATCTATTCTAGGAGCAATTAATTTTATTACTACAACAATTAACATAAAACCTCCAGCCATCTCGCAATACCAAACCCCCTTGTTTGTTTGAGCAGTTCTTGTAACTGCCGTTCTTCTTTTACTATCCCTGCCTGTCCTAGCTGCTGGAATTACAATACTCTTAACAGACCGGAATCTAAACACCACCTTTTTTGACCCGGCAGGCGGAGGAGACCCTATTTTATACCAACACTTGTTCTGATTCTTTGGCCACCCAGAAGTTTACATTTTAATTTTACCGGGGTTTGGCATTATCTCACATGTTGTAGCTTACTACGCGGGCAAAAAAGAACCCTTTGGGTATATGGGGATAGTTTGAGCTATAATAGCCATCGGCCTCCTGGGCTTCATTGTATGAGCTCACCACATGTTCACAGTCGGAATAGATGTTGATACTCGTGCATACTTTACATCTGCTACAATAATTATCGCCATCCCAACGGGTGTAAAAGTCTTTAGCTGATTAGCCACACTTCATGGGGGCTCAATCAAATGAGAAACCCCCATGCTGTGAGCCCTTGGATTTATCTTCCTATTTACAGTGGGGGGATTAACTGGAATTGTCCTAGCTAACTCATCCATCGATATTATGCTCCACGACACATATTATGTAGTTGCTCATTTCCACTACGTACTCTCAATAGGAGCAGTCTTTGCCATTATGGCTGGCTTTGTCCACTGATTCCCATTATTCACAGGGTATACTCTGCACAGCACTTGAACTAAAATTCACTTTGCAGTCATGTTCTTAGGTGTTAACCTCACCTTTTTCCCACAGCATTTCCTCGGCCTTGCAGGAATGCCCCGACGATACTCAGATTATCCAGACGCCTATACCCTATGAAATACAATTTCATCAATTGGGTCAATAATTTCTCTAGTGGCTGTAATTATGTTCCTATTCATTTTATGAGAAGCCTTTGCCTCTAAACGGGAAGTTCTATCTGTAGAACTTACTGCAACAAATGCTGAATGACTCCACGGATGCCCTCCACCTTACCACACATTTGAGGAACCAGCATTCGTCCAAGTCCAATCAAATTAATCGAGGAAAGGAGGAATTGAACCCCCATGTGCTGGTTTCAAGCCAGCCGCATAACCACTCTGCCATTTCCTTCTAAGACATTAGTAAATTTGTAATTACATCACTTTGTCAAGGTGAAATTGTGGGTTAAACTCCCGCATGTCTTAAGCTCAAAGCTTAATGGCACATCCCTCACAACTAGGATTCCAAGACGCGGCATCACCCGTTATAGAAGAACTTCTTCACTTTCATGACCATGCGCTAATAATTGTATTTTTAATTAGCACCCTTGTACTTTACATTATCGTCGCCATAGTCTCCACAAAATTAACTAATAAGTACATTTTAGACTCTCAGGAAATTGAGATTGTGTGAACTGTTCTACCGGCTGTAATTCTTGTTTTAATTGCCCTTCCCTCTCTTCGTATTCTGTATCTTATAGATGAGATTAATGACCCCCACCTTACTATTAAAGCCATAGGCCACCAATGATACTGAAGCTACGAATATACTGACTACGAGGACTTAGGCTTTGACTCATATATGATTCCAACAAAAGACTTAACCCCCGGCCAGTTCCGACTTCTAGAGGCTGATTTCCGAATAGTAGTTCCAATAGAGTCACCAATTCGTGTACTAGTCTCTGCTGAGGATGTGCTTCATTCTTGGGCTGTTCCATCTCTTGGGGTTAAAATAGACGGTGTCCCCGGCCGCCTAAACCAAACTGCCTTTATTGCCTCTCGCCCGGGAGTATTTTATGGACAATGTTCCGAAATTTGTGGAGCTAATCATAGCTTTATGCCAATTGTTGTTGAAGCCGTTCCACTTGAGCACTTTGAATTCTGATCTTCAGTTTTGCTAGAAATAGCAACTATGGAAGAAGTTACACTTATAATAGACGAGGACATATGCTAAAACCCCGTACTTATACTAAAACCGCCTCATCAGGAAGCTAAACTTGGGTTACAGCGTTGGCCTTTTAAGCCAAAGATTGGTGCCTCCCAACCACCCCCGATGAAATGCCACAATTGAACCCCGCCCCCTGATTTGCAATTTTATTATTCTCATGATTAATTTTCTTAATTATTATTCCCACAAAAGTTCTAAACCATATCTCCCCCCATGAACCAACTCCGTTTAGCACAGAAGAGCATAAAACTCAACCCTGAGACTGACCATGGCAATAAGCTTCTTTGACCAATTTGCAAGCCCATCGTACCTAGGAATTCCACTAATTGCCATTGCTATTGCCTTACCCTGAGTAATGTACCCCACCCCCTCAACCCGATGAATTAATAACCGCCTAATTACTATTCAAGGCTGACTAATTAATCGCTTCACCAACCAATTAATACTACCACTAAATGTAGGTGGACACAAATGGGCCCTACTACTTACCTCCTTAATAATCTTCTTGATTACAATTAATATACTAGGACTCCTACCATATACTTTTACTCCCACAACACAACTGTCCTTAAATATGGGATTTGCAGTTCCACTATGACTAGCCACAGTTCTTATTGGAATACGTAACCAGCCAACAGTTGCACTAGGCCACCTCTTACCAGAAGGGACCCCCATCCCACTAATCCCCATCTTAATTATTATCGAAACAATTAGTCTATTTATTCGTCCATTAGCTTTAGGTGTTCGATTAACGGCCAACTTAACTGCCGGACATCTATTAATTCAGTTAATTGCTACCGCTGTGTTTGTTCTACTTCCTATGATACCTATAGTAGCAATCTTAACTGCTACCGTTTTATTCCTATTAACCTTGCTTGAGGTGGCCGTAGCCATAATTCAGGCATATGTATTTGTTCTTCTATTAAGCTTATACCTTCAAGAAAACGTCTAATGGCCCACCAAGCACATGCGTATCATATGGTTGATCCAAGCCCATGACCACTAACTGGCGCAGTCGGAGCCCTATTAATAACATCCGGCCTAGCAATCTGATTCCACTTCCACTCCACCACACTGTTAACCCTCGGGTTAATTCTGCTTCTCCTGACCATATATCAATGATGACGAGACATTATTCGCGAAGGAACCTTTCAGGGTCACCATACTCCCCCAGTTCAAAAGGGTTTACGGTATGGTATAATTCTTTTCATCACATCAGAAGTATTCTTCTTCCTGGGGTTTTTCTGAGCCTTTTACCACTCAAGTCTAGCACCTACTCCTGAGCTAGGAGGATGCTGACCACCCACGGGAATTACACCCCTAGACCCCTTTGAAGTTCCTCTACTTAATACAGCTGTTCTATTGGCATCGGGGGTGACAGTAACATGAGCACACCACAGTATCATAGAAGGCGAACGAAAACAAGCCATTCAATCCCTCGCACTTACCATTATTCTAGGACTTTATTTTACAGCCCTACAAGCAATAGAATACTATGAGGCCCCCTTTACTATTGCTGATGGTGTCTATGGCTCAACATTTTTTGTGGCCACAGGCTTCCACGGCCTTCACGTAATTATTGGATCCTCCTTCTTGGCCGTCTGTCTTCTCCGCCAAATCCAATACCACTTTACATCTGAACACCACTTTGGCTTTGAAGCTGCCGCCTGATACTGACACTTCGTCGACGTAGTCTGACTATTTCTTTATGTATCAATTTACTGATGAGGCTCATATCTTTCTAGTATCTAAAGTTAGTACGAGTGACTTCCAATCACCTAGTCTTGGTTAAACCCCAAGGAAAGATAATGAATCTAGTTCTTACCATTATAGTTATTTCAATAACCTTATCATTGATTTTAGCAATTATTTCTTTCTGATTACCACAAATGAATCCGGACGCAGAAAAACTCTCACCCTATGAATGTGGGTTTGATCCCCTTGGATCTGCCCGATTACCATTCTCAATCCGATTTTTCTTAGTTGCCATTCTTTTTCTTCTCTTCGACTTAGAAATTGCACTTCTACTCCCCCTGCCCTGAGGAGACCAACTCCTCAACCCCGCTGGAACCCTTCTCTGAGCCTCAGCCGTATTAATTCTCCTAACATTAGGCTTGGTTTATGAATGAGTTCAAGGGGGTCTAGAATGAGCAGAATAGGGTGTTAGTCCAAAGAAAGACCTCTGATTTCGGCTCAGAAGACCGTGGTTCAACTCCATGACTCCCTTATGACACCCGTACACTTCAGCTTCAGCTCTGCCTTTATTCTAGGATTAATAGGCCTAACATTCCACCGCACCCACCTCCTATCTGCCCTGCTATGTCTAGAAGGAATGATATTATCATTGTTTATTGCACTAGCCCTCTGAACCCTACAATTTGAAATAACAGGATTTTCCGCGGCACCTATACTTCTACTGGCGTTCTCAGCCTGCGAAGCCAGCGCAGGCTTAGCATTACTTGTTGCCACAGCTCGAACCCATGGGACTGACCGCCTACAAAACCTCAATCTCCTACAATGCTAAAAGTATTAATTCCCACAATTATGTTATTTCCAACAATCTGGTTGTCATCAGCAAAATGATTATGACCACTAACAACTATACATAGCCTTCTAATTGCCCTAACCAGCATATTATGGCTATGTTGAACATCTGAAACAGGCTGATCCACCTCTAATTATTATATAGCCACAGACCCATTATCCACCCCCCTTTTAGTTCTCACATGCTGGCTTCTCCCATTAATAATTTTAGCTAGTCAAAACCATATTAACCCAGAGCCCATCAACCGCCAACGACTTTATATTACCCTCCTAGTATCACTACAAACCTTCCTAATCATAGCATTTGGCGCCACAGAAATTATTATATTTTATGTTATATTTGAAGCCACCCTCATCCCCACGTTAATTATTATTACTCGATGAGGAAATCAAACCGAACGCCTAAATGCAGGAACTTATTTTCTATTTTATACACTAGCAGGATCATTACCCCTCCTAGTAGCACTTCTACTCCTCCAGCATTCCACCGGAACTCTCTCAATATTAATCCTGCAATACTCACAACCTCTAGCCCTACACTCCTGAGGTCATATATTCTGATGGGCCGGATGTTTACTAGCATTTCTTGTTAAAATACCCCTCTATGGTGTTCACCTCTGACTACCTAAAGCACATGTTGAAGCCCCTGTGGCAGGATCCATAGTCCTTGCCGCAGTCCTCTTGAAACTAGGGGGATATGGTATAATGCGAATAATGGTTATACTAGACCCACTCTCTAAAGAACTAGCCTACCCCTTTATTATTTTAGCCCTATGGGGTATTATCATGACAGGCTCAATTTGCCTCCGACAAACAGACTTGAAATCCTTAATTGCCTACTCATCCGTCAGTCACATAGGCTTGGTAGCTGGGGGTATTTTAATTCAAACTCCATGAGGATTTACAGGAGCAATTATTTTAATAATTGCCCATGGACTAGTATCATCCGCACTATTCTGCTTAGCCAATACCACTTACGAGCGAACACATAGCCGAACTATAATTCTTGCTCGAGGGTTACAAATAATTTTTCCACTAACGGCCACCTGATGATTTATTGCTAATCTGGCTAATCTGGCACTTCCCCCCCTACCAAACCTTATAGGAGAATTAACCATCATTTCTTCCTTATTTAACTGATCCCCCTGAACCATCATTCTTACAGGAACTGGCACCCTGATTACAGCTGGTTACTCCCTATATCTCTTCCTTATATCACAACGAGGTCCAACACCTCCACACATTACTGGTCTCCCACCATTTCATACCCGAGAACATCTATTATTGGCCCTCCACCTTATTCCGGTCATCCTCTTAATTACAAAACCTGAACTCATGTGAGGCTGATGTTTCTAGTAAGTATAGTTTAAACAAAATATTAGATTGTGATTCTAAAGACAGGGGCTAAAATCCCCTTACTCACCGAGGAAAGCCCGAGGCAATAAGTACTGCTAATCCTTATAGTCCACGGTTAAACTCCGTGGTTTCCTCGCGCTTTTAAAGGATAACAGCTCATCCATTGGTCTTAGGAACCAAAAACTCTTGGTGCAAATCCAAGTAAAAGCTATGCACCTAACTACTCTAATCCTCTCCTCCTCACTAATCCTAGTGATTGCTATTCTTATTTATCCGCTCCTAACTACTCTTAACCCTAATTCACAAGATCAAAAATGAGCAATCACGCATGTTAAAACCTCTGTAAAAGCTGCATTTTTAATAAGCCTGCTTCCACTAATAATTTTCCTTGACCAGGGGACCGAAACTATTATTACAAATTGACACTGAATAAACACCGCCCCCTTTGATATTAATATTAGCTTCAAATTTGACCACTACTCCGTCATCTTTACACCCATTGCCCTCTACGTAACTTGATCCATCCTTGAATTTGCATCCTGATATATGCACTCTGACCCATTAATAAACCGATTCTTTAAATATTTACTTCTATTTCTTGTAGCCATAATTTTACTCGTCTCAGCAAATAATATATTTCAACTTTTTATTGGTTGAGAAGGAGTAGGAATTATGTCCTTCCTACTAATTGGCTGATGGTACGGACGAGCAGATGCTAATACAGCAGCCCTACAGGCCGTCTTATACAATCGAGTAGGTGATATTGGCTTAATTATGGCCATAGCCTGACTTGCAATAAATCTCAACTCGTGAGAAATTCAACAAATTTTTTTCTTATCAAAAAACTTTGATATAACCTTACCCCTCATTGGCCTAATCCTAGCCGCAACAGGAAAATCAGCCCAATTTGGGCTGCATCCTTGACTACCATCTGCCATGGAGGGCCCCACACCAGTCTCTGCCCTACTCCACTCCAGCACTATAGTAGTAGCTGGGATTTTCCTTCTCATCCGCCTTCACCCCCTCATGGAAAATAACAATATTGCATTAACAACTTGTCTCTGCTTAGGTGCCCTAACAACCCTATTTACAGCAGCCTGTGCTCTTACCCAAAATGACATCAAAAAAATTGTTGCATTTTCCACATCAAGTCAACTTGGGCTTATAATAGTCACTATTGGACTTAATCAACCACAACTGGCATTCCTTCACATCTGTACTCACGCCTTTTTTAAGGCCATATTATTTCTATGCTCGGGATCAATCATCCACAGCCTAAATGACGAACAAGATATTCGTAAAATAGGGGGACTACAAAACCTAATACCAATAACCTCAACCTGCTTAACAATTGGTAGCCTAGCACTAACAGGGACCCCCTTTTTAGCGGGCTTTTTTTCAAAAGACGCTATTATTGAAGCCCTTGATACCTCCCACCTAAACGCCTGAGCCCTAATTCTTACACTTATTGCTACCTCCTTCACTGCAGTATACAGCTTCCGCGTGGTATACTTTGTTACAATGGGGACTCCCCGATTCCTGCCCCTATCACCCATTAATGAGAATAACCCCTCAGTTATTAACCCCATCAAACGACTTGCCTGAGGAAGTATTATTGCTGGGTTAATTATTACATCGAATTTTCTACCCTCAAAAACGCCCATTATGAGTATGCCACTTACCCTAAAACTGGCTGCCCTATTAGTTACAATTATTGGCCTGCTTACAGCCTTAGAACTAACCGCTATAACAAACAAGCAATTTAAAATTACCCCCACAATCCCCCTTCACCACTTTTCAAATATACTCGGTTATTTCCCCGCAATTATCCACCGATTGACCCCCAAACTTAACTTAAGTCTAGGCCAATCAATTGCCACCCAACTAATTGATCAAACATGATTTGAAGCCACAGGCCCCAAAGGAGTATCCTCACTTCAAGTAAAAATAGCTAAAACTGTAAGTGATGCACAACAAGGTATAATTAAAACATATCTTACAATTTTCCTTTTAACCACAACCATTGCTATTTTCCTAACTTTAATTTAGACTGCTCGAAGAGAGCCTCGACTCAACCCTCGAGTTAGTTCAAGAACCACAAATAAAGTTAAAAGCAATACCCATGCACAAATTACTAATATACCTCCCCCCAACGAATATATTATAGCTACACCACTAATATCTCCCCGTAACATACTAAATTCCTTAAAAGTATCAATAATTATTCAAGAACCCTCATACCACCCCCCACAGAAAAATTTCATCATCAAACCCACACCAACAAAATAGATTACAACATACCCTAATACAGAACGATCCCCTCAAGACTCCGGAAATGGTTCAGCGGCCAGAGCTGCTGAATAAGCAAACACCACAAGTATTCCCCCTAAATAAATTAAAAAAAGAACTAAGGATAAAAAAGATCCCCCATGGCTAATTAGTACACCACACCCAACCCCAGCTGCCACCACTAACCCTAAAGCAGCAAAATAGGGTGCCGGATTAGAAGCCACAGCAACCAACCCAACAATTAATGCAATTAATAGTAAAGACACTAGATAAGTCATAATTTTTACTCGGATTTTAACCGAGACCAGTGACTTGAAGAACCACCGTTGTTATTCAACTATAAAAACCCCTTAATGGCAAGCCTACGAAAAACTCACCCCTTAATTAAAATTGCTAATGATGCACTAGTTGACCTCCCAGCCCCCTCTAATATTTCAGTATGATGAAATTTTGGCTCACTATTAGGATTATGCTTAATTACTCAAATCTTAACGGGACTATTCCTAGCCATACATTATACATCTGATATCACCACTGCTTTCTCATCCGTGGCCCACATCTGCCGTGATGTAAACTACGGATGACTTATCCGCAATATTCACGCCAACGGCGCATCATTTTTCTTTATTTGCATCTATATTCACATTGCCCGAGGACTATATTATGGGTCTTATCTTTATAAAGAAACATGAAACATTGGGGTAGTCCTTCTCCTGCTTGTTATGATAACAGCATTCGTCGGTTACGTCCTACCATGAGGGCAAATATCCTTCTGAGGGGCCACAGTCATTACCAATCTTTTATCTGCAGTACCCTATGTAGGAAACACTTTAGTTCAATGAATTTGAGGCGGGTTCTCAGTAGATAACGCAACATTAACACGATTCTTCGCCTTCCACTTCCTCTTTCCTTTCATTATTGCCGCGGCCACTATTCTACATTTACTCTTCCTCCACGAAACAGGCTCAAATAACCCCATGGGGTTGAATTCAGACGCAGATAAAGTATCATTTCACCCCTATTTTTCATACAAGGATCTACTAGGCTTCGCAGCGGTCCTCCTAGCCTTAACCTCACTTTCACTATTTTCTCCTAATCTTCTGGGGGACCCCGACAACTTTACCCCCGCAAACCCCCTAGTTACACCCCCTCATATTAAACCAGAATGATACTTTTTATTTGCTTATGCTATCCTCCGATCAATCCCCAATAAATTGGGAGGTGTCCTAGCCCTACTGTTCTCAATCCTAATTTTAATAGTAGTACCAATTCTCCACACATCAAAACAACGAGGCCTAGCATTCCGACCAATCACCCAACTCCTCTTTTGAACCCTAGTCGCCGACATACTTATTCTTACATGAATTGGAGGAATGCCAGTAGAACATCCATTTATTATTATTGGACAACTTGCATCTGTCCTATACTTTACATTGTTTCTAGTACTATTTCCACTGGCAGGATGGCTAGAAAACAAGGCATTAGAGTGAGCTTGCCCTAGTAGCTTAGTCTTAAAGCATCGGTCTTGTAATCCGAAGATCGGAGGTTAAAGTCCTCCCTAGCGCCAGAAAAAGGAGATTTTAACTCCCACCACTGGCTCCCAAAGCCAGTATTCTAAATTTAACTATTTTCTGCTTATGGTATAGTACATATTATGCATAATATTACATTAATGGATTAGTACATTAATGTATTATCACCTATTAAATAAATAGACCATAAAGCATGTAATAATAACTAAGGTATACATAAACCATATTAATATTATACCCCATATTATCCAACTATAACTAAGTGATTTACTCCCCTAGTAATTTGACCTCAACATTTTCCTTGAATGACTCAACTTACATTTGTACGTCAAATATTAATGTAGTAAGAAACCACCAACCAGTATATATAAAGGCATATCATTCATGATAGGGTCAGGGACAATAATTGTGGGGGTAACACTTAGTGAACTATTACTGGCATCTGGTTCCTATTTCAGGGCCATAACTGCATAACCCCACATACGGATAATTATATCTGGCATCTGATTAATGGTGTAGTACATACGACTCGTTACCCACCATGCCGGGCATTCTCTTATATGCATAGCGTTCTCTTTTTTGGTCTACCTTTCCTATACATCTCAGAGTGCAGGCACAACTGGTAAATTAAGGTGGAACATTTTTCTTGCATGCAGTTTATGTGATTGAATGTTGGAAAGACATAATCTTAAGCATTGCATAATTAGAATTCAAGTGCATAACATACCTTTATTCAACACAGCTTTATACTATATGCCCCCTTTTTGGTTTTTGCGCGGCAAACCCCCCTACCCCCTACGTTAGGCGATTCCTGTTTATCCTTGTCAAACCCCGAAACCAAGGAAGACTCGACTAAGCGCATCAAAATCAACAAATTGCAGTAGGTGTTGACTTATGCCACCACATTATATATATATATATCACACAAAATTTTTTATATAACAATTTTTACAAGCCTAAAAGTTAGGACTAAATTTTAGAAAAATGACTTCAACCCTAACATATCAGATAATAAAATAG